TTTAGAGAATGTTAATAAATTCCAAAATCCGTTTCGTCGTCCAGTAGCGACAACCGTATTTTTGATTGGTACCGCAGTGGCCCTTTGGTTGGGTATTGGTGCAACATTACCTATTGATAAATCCCTAACTTTAGGTCTTTTTTAAATTGATTGATTCAATTGTGAAATAAAATATCACGACGTATGTATCTAGGGAACAGTCGCTTCAAAGTGAATTCTCCCTAGATACATCTATTCAATTAAATTATGAATCTATGCTGATTCCGAATATATATATGAATTGTCCTAAATATTCAAAACCCTTTAATTTGGCCTTAAAAAAAAAATGAAAAAAATCCAATGGATTTAAAACTTATTTTTCGGTAAATCAATTACGAAATTTTTTTCTAGAATCCCTAAAATTTGTTTGAGATCTTCTATGCGAAAATGCTCCATTTTCATAAGATCTTCTTGGCTGTTATTTAAAAGGTCCAACAATGTATATATATTGGACCTTTTGAGACAATTATAGATCCTGGGAGACAATTCTGATTGGTCAATAAAAATCGATTTCAACGCCATTTTTTTTTTATTTTTTGTTAGTTTAGCCAATTTATCATAAAAGGTAAAAGGGGGTAAAGGAAACATGTGTTGATTGTCCTCTAAATTTAGATTTTCTTCTTTGGTATGTAAAAAGGGAATCAATAAATCAATCAAATTCCGGGAGGCTTCGTGAAGTGCTTCTTTAGGAGTTAAACTTCCATTTGTCCATATTTCGAGAAATAGTATTTCTTTGTTACCATTTTCATAAGAATGAATACTATGATTCGCATTTCGAACAGGCATGAATACAGGATCTATAGGATAACTTCCATCTTGAAAGGTATTTGGCGCTTTTATAAGATATCCGCGATTCTTCTCTATTTGTAATCCAATAACCAACTCAATGGGTTCTGTCAAGCTAGCTATATGCTGTGTATTATCGACGATTTCTACATAAGGCGGTAAGATGATATCTTGAGCAGTTACATATCCAGGGCCTCTGACACAAATAGACGCCTCACAAGTTCCATAGAGATTACTTCTCAATACGATTTCTTTCAAATTCATTAAAATTTCATGTACTGATTCTTGAATACCCGTTATCGTAGAATATTCGTGTGATATTTTCTCAGATTTTGCGCGTGTGATACATGTTCCTTCGATTTCTCCAAGCAAAGCCCTTCGCATCGCAATGCCTATTGTGTCTGCTTGACCTTTCATAAGCGGAGACAGAATAAAGCGCCCATAAAAAAGACGCTTACTGTCTGCTGCTGATTCAACACACTTCCACCGTAGTGTCCGAGTAGATACTGTTATTTTCTCTCGAACCATAATAATATTATTTGATCAGATCATTGAATCATTTATTTCTCTTGTTTCTCTTACTATTGAAATATCTTCCTTTTTTATTTCTACACACGTCTTTTTTTCGGGGGTCTACAGCCATTATGTGGCATAGGGGTTACATCCCGTACGAAAGTTAATAGTATACCACTTCTGCGAATAGCTCGTAATGCTGCGTCTCTTCCGAGACCTGGACCTTTAATCATGACTTCTGCTCGTTGCATACCTTGATCTACTACTGCACGAATAGCATTTGCCGCTGCGGTTTGAGCAGCAAACGGCGTCCCTCTTCTTGTACCTCCGAAGCCACAAGTACCGGCAGAGGACCAAGAAACCACCCGCCCGCGTACATCTGTAACAGTCACAATGGTATTATTGAAACTTGCTTGAATATGAATAACCCCCTTTGGTATTTTACGTGTACTCTTACGTGAACCAATACGTCCACGTGAACCCTTTTTCGGTATAGCTTTTGCCATATTTTATGATCTCATAAATTTGAGTCAGAGATATATGGATATATCCATTTCATGTCAAAACAGATTCCCTATTTGTATATCAGGTCTTTAACGAGTTTGATTATCCTTGTCTTTGTTTATGTCTTGGGTTGGAACAAATTACTATAATTCGTCCCCGACGACGGATTAGTCGACATTTTTCACAAATTTTACGAACGGAAGCTCTTATTTTCATATTTGCCACTCCTTACTTTAATTTTGAATCCACTTTTTGGAAGAAAATAAGTTTCTTGAAATTTTCGATTTCGAATCGTATTCCTAGGAAAGAAATGGTGAAGTTAAAAAACACCTAATCTTTCGAATCTTTGTTGCGGAGTCGATAAATTATACGACCTCTGGTTGAATCATAACGACTTACTTCAATTTTTACTCTATCTCCTGGCAGTATCCGTATAAAACTACGTCGGATCTTTCCTGAAACATAACCTAGAATCATATCTTCATTATCTAAACGAACCCGGAACATACCGTTGGGAAGCGATTCAGTAATTAAACCTTCATGAATCCATTTTTGTTCTTTCATTCCAGGTAAAACCCCCTTGAAGTATCAACTAGTGGAGGAAGAACCCTATTAGAGAACCCACCCCTTCTCTTTTCTTTTTCACAAAAAAGAAGTTTCATATCGGATATTAGAAAGATTACCATATATAACACAAAATTTCTCCGCCTATTCTTTCTAGTCGAGCCTCTCGGTCTGTCATTATACCTCGAGAAGTAGAAAGAATTACAACCCCCATCCCACCTAAAATTCTAGGAATTCTTTGATAGTTAGAATAGATTCGTAGACCCGGCCGACTTATCCGTTTTAAATTTAAAAGATTTCTATAAGTCCTTTTCCTATTCCTTCTATGTCGTAGGGTTAAAACCAAAAAATATTTGTTGTTCTCTCGATGTTTTCTCACATTTTCGAGAAAACCCTCTCGTAAAAGTATTTTAACAATACTTTGGCTGATATTAGTAGATGCTACTCGAACCACGCTTTTTCTATACATATCGGCATTTCGTATAGAAGTTATTATGTCAGCAATAGTATCACTACTCATGATTAATTAAAATTATTGGTGCCTCCAAATTTCGATATAATCAACATGTTTTTCTTTTTTTTTTTTTTTACGTGTTTGTTTATAAATATTAATTTTGAAAGGTATATACGTGAGAGAAAATCTACTAAATGAATCTTAATCTATTTCTTTTAAATACCCTACGATAACCATATCGTGGTCTTATTTTATAATACCTCGGGAGCTAATGAAACTATTTTAGTAAAATTGAACTGTCTCAATTCTCGGGCAATCGCACCAAAAACTCGAGTTCCTTTTGGATTTCCTTCTTGATCAATCACAACTGCAGCATTGTCATCATATCGTATTATCATACCGTTGTCACGTTTAAGTTCTTTACAAGTACGGACAATTACAGCTCTGACCACTTCTGATCTTTCTAGAGGCATGTTTGGAACTGCGTCTTTGATCACAGCAACAATAACGTCACCAATATGAGCATATCGACGATTGCTAGCTCCTATGATTCGAATACACATCAATTCTCGAGCCCCGCTGTTATCTGCTACATTCAAATGGGTTTGAGGTTGAATCATATCATTTTTTTATCTGTTTTTTACAATACAAAGGTCGAAGAAAAAAAGAAATATTATTTGTCCAAAAAAAGAAACCTGCACCCACTATTTTTAAGTTTTTAAGTAAGGCCTATTTCTTTTTTATCCCAAAATGATAAATTGAGCTCGTATAGGCATTTTGGACGCTGCTATTGAAATAGCCCTTCTGGCTATAGTTTCTGTTACTCCACCCATTTCATAAAGGATTCGACCTGGTTTAACAACCGCTACCCAATATTCGGGAGAGCCTTTACCTGAACCCATACGTGTTTCTGCAGGTCTTACTGTAACCGGTTTATCTGGAAATATACGAACCCATATTTTTCCACCGCGACGTGCATTTCGTGTCATTGCTCGTCGACCTGCTTCTATTTGTCTAGATGTGATCCAAGCGGGTTCAAGTGCCTGAAGAGCGTATTTACCAAAACAAATAGTATTACCTCGATAAGATATTCCCTTCATTCTTCCTCTATGTTGTTTACGGAATCTGGTTCTTTTGGGGTTATAGTTGATGGTTTGTTTTGAATTCCATCTCTACTACAGAACCGGACGTGAGAGTTTCTTCTCATCCAGCTCCTCGCGAATAAAATAAATTCAAATTAAAGATTTTGAGTTCAATTTGAATTCTATTCAGATATAATATTATGCATAGATGTATTTATATTTAATTTTAATAACTGAATCATGGATTTCATTTAATCTAGATCAAATCTTATTAATTTGTATATCTTGATTTGTCTATTTTGTTTGTATAGATATATATAATAATAATAATGAAATTAAATATATATATTAATAACTATTAATAACTATAACTAAACTATTTTTTTTTCTATTTATCGATATTAGAATGTTAAAGGGAATCTTTTTTTTTTTTTTACTCTTTATCGTATTGGATTGACCCAAATTTAGCAATCCAAGAAAATAAAGTTTTCGCGGGCGAATATTTACTCTTTCCATTTCTATTTCAGTTCTATCATTCGTTCATAACTTTTCCGAATAGATGAATTGGTCTCTGGTCGGTTCCGCCATCCCGATCAATGAATCATTCAAATTCATTTTCATAGAATCTTTTGAATTCACAGGTTCCGTCGTTCCCATCGCTTCTTATTTAATGGTTAGGTCTGAATTCTACAATGGAGCTATTAGTTCTTGAGTCAATATTCTTAGTCTTTATTGGCTCGAAGCTCTTTATTTTTTGTTCGATGAGCAGATCCATTTAATGATGAATCCGTATTGATGCTTTATTACACAGATTTTTTATGAGATGACTCATAGACCTTACATATTGGAATTATATATCATCAATATTTTCTTTCTTCCTCTCATCCTTCCATTTATCCATACCCTTTCTTTTTTTTATTATTAACAATTTAGAAGCAGATTCTTTAATAAATAATAAAAAAGATTTCAGTTGCTACAACAATATGAACAATATATCATATCTTGACTGGTTCTTTGGATCCAGATAGTACGAAGTGATGAGTTGGTTATTACTTCTA